CCAACAAAGAGAGTTCACCAAAAACGAACTAATCTTCTTCTTCTTAATGATAAGATAATCAACCATTTTTTATACAACTAGAACGGCCCTCACAAATTGCAGATGCTAATTTGGTAAGAATCAATCGAATCGAAGCTATAGCATCATCGTTGGCTGGAATAGAAATATCTGCAAGATCTGGGTCACAATTTGTATCGATTAAACAAATCGTCGGAATACCCAAAATGACACATTCTCGAAGAACCGTATATTCTTCTTGCTGATCAACGATAATTACAATATCGGGCAATCCCGTCATATATTTGATCCCACCCAGATATGTTTGCAAGGTAGATAACTTTCTCTTCAACATTGCTGCATCTCCTTTGGGGAGACGATTGAGTTTACCCATCTTTTGTTCTGCTCTTAAGTCCCTGAACTTCTGAAGTCTTGTTTCTGTAGTAGACCAATTCGTTAACATACCACCAAGCCATTTTTTATTAACATAATGACATCGAGCCCTTATTGCTGCTGATGCTACTAAATCCGCTGCTTTCTTTTTGGTGCCAACTATTAAGAATTTTTTTCCCCTACTTGCTGCATCAAAAACTAAATCGCAGGCTTCTGATAAAAAACGAGCAGTTATAGTAAGATTTGTAATATGAATACCTTTACGCTTTGCAGAGATGTAAGGAGCCATTCTAGGATTCCATTTCTTAGTACCATGACCAAAATGAACTCCTGCTTCCATCATTTCTTCCAAATTGATGTTCCAATATCGTCTTCCCATTTTCCCACACTTTCTCTTTTTTTTTTCAAAGAGATTCAGTACCCTGTGAAATAAATAATTGTTCCGACGGAACCTTCTACCAGGATTGACCATTGATCTACGACCCAAACCATGAATTTCATTCTTTATTTTTTATTTCATTGATTACCAAATCCATAATCGGACCAGAGAGTTCAAGTAAAAAGAATAAACCTCTTGTTAGGAATTAGTAAATTACATTACGTAAATGATTGGTCTGATGTCTCATGGAAAGTGTTTGGGGCGCAAGAACAAAATAATTCTCTATGGTGTAACAAAATATCTCTCATTTCCAACTCGAATAGATTCTTCCTTTTGATTTTCAAATGAATGTTTTTGTCTTGCTTTGAACGATGTACTAATTTTTTGAATCCGGTACCAACCGGTATAATCCCCCCCAGAACAACGTTCTCTTTCAGTCCTTTCAACCAATCAATACGACCTCGTAGAGCAGCTTTTGCTAAAACTCGAGCAGTTTCTTGAAAACTCGCTTCGGATATGAAACTTTGAGTATTCAAAGATGACTTCGTTATTCCCAATAAGATTGCCCGATAACAGATCGCTTCGTCCAAAACACGCCCTGTTCGCTCTGCTCGCAACAATCCAATCAATTCCCCAGGTAAAAAAACATTAGACATTCCATCTTCTGAAACCAACACTTTTGATGTTACTTGACGTACAATAATCTCTATATGTCTATTATGGATCTGTACCCCCTGAGATCGATAAACCTTTTGGATCTTATTAACCAAAGAGATACGACTTTGGGCTATGGTTAGTTCTGCTCCAATCAAAAATCCCCAGGGGATCCCAAGAATCCTTCGGATACGTTCGTCCCAACCTTCAACTCTTCTTTCGAGGTTCATCGATATTGAATCAATTGAACGAACTTCTAAGATTTGTTCCACTTTTGGAAGACCTTGCGTTATGTCACCGGATCTCAATTTTTCATATATAAATGTAATTAATGTATCTCCTTCATAAAAGGTTTCCCCATAATGGCCATGAACAGTTGCTCCTGGAGTGACCAAATAGGACTTAGCTGATCTTATAACTAAAGAGTCAACATGAACAATGAAAATTTGACCAGATTTTTTAATGCGCGATCCGTATTTCAATAGACATACATTTTCACAAAGGAATTGTCCAAGGCTAATTATTGTCCATGCTTCTTCACAATAATCGTGATGGAGAAAACACCAATTCAAATGGGATGAATTCCAAATGATGTTACTGCATGGATCGGGATTAGAAATCCTTCTATTTTCATCTAGGAAACAGTATTTAAATGGAAGTACTTGAAGCATTTGGAAAGTCTGTTGAAAATTTTCAAGTAACAAATATTTCTTTAAAAAGACTTGATTATAAGTTCTTAAAGAGTAAGATGAACAAAGATTTACTATTTTAGGTACAATAGTACCTAAAGGGCCCAACAAATCCCTAATTGGAGTCATGGGATCCGATTCTTTTGTCGCATTATTATATCTCGAAGTATTGAAGGGGCCAATTCGAGAACAATTGGATGATGACAAAATTCTGAAAGATTGGCATTCCTTATTTCGATTCAACAACGTACCGAGAGTTCCCTGATGTTGGGGAAATGATTGAATCTTCACCTTGGAATCAAAAGGATTGATATGGGTACGATCTAAATTGGAAATCAATCCTGAACCTGCCGTATCATACCTTTTTACGATATACGAAATAGTGGAC